TGCTGTGTCTGGACTTCAAACGGTTTGGTTTAGCTTTAACCATGTTAATGACCTCACATTATTGGTTTGGTTGATAGAGAATCAAAGTCAATTTACCAATGAATCACGAAATGCTATGGTTCTTAAATATGATTTGAAATTGATTCCGAAGTAATTCGCGGAAGCGTGCACCCTTTTTGGTCTAGTTATAATAAAAAAAAAGGTACAGCTGGTTGGATCCAGCCTATTCTTGAAATAAACAACTCGCACGCACTCCCTTTCCAAAAAAGATCAATACACCAAGCACTACACTTAGATTTATTGGATTTGTTGCTAAAATATCGGTATTAAACCCGAAACTCCCGGCAAATGACCAGCGAACCAAGGAAACGAAAGAATCGGTTATATTTTTCATATTATCTCCTCTTTTATATAGACTAAAAAAAAAAAGAACTTGGAAATTCCCAATAAGAATCGTACTTATTAGAATTAGGGACCCGCTCGCATGTCAATTGCGAAAAATCGAGTTTGTTGCAACACTCCTTAAAAAAAGAAAAGGGGGTTTCTCCTAGACGAAGAAGGGGAAAGAAGAAAGCGAGTCGGTATGCTTATGGCTTATGGCTTATGCGAATTCTTCATCCTCAAATCAATCCTGCCCATGGATTATTATCCCAACGAATAAGTAATTGTAGGAATTCCATCTTGATATAATTCGAAAAAGCAAGGAACACAGGTCTTTAAATACGACAAAAAAATACGTAATTTGCATATTTATAGGATTAAACAAAAGGATTCGCAAATAAAAGCGCTAATGCTACAACCAGTCCATAAATTGTTAAAGCTTCCATAAAAGCCAGACTAAGCAATAAAGTACCCCGTATTTTTCCCTCCGCCTCGGGTTGTCTCGCGATACCTTCTACAGCTTGACCCGCAGCAGTACCTTGCCCAACTCCAGGTCCAATAGAAGCAAGCCCGACGGCCAACCCAGCGGCAATAACAGAAGCGGCAGAAATCAGTGGATTCATGATAAGTTCCTCGCACTAAAATAAAGAAAATAAAGAAATAGTTAATGATATAATCGTCCAATGAATTATGACTTAATTATTCCATTGCTAAGATTCATCCAGTCGAAGTAACTAAGAACTCGGAATTTAAGTAATAATAATATTATTATTGAACCATCAAAGCTACTTCGATATCTCTTTTTTAGTTCTGATCCACAGGATTTTTGTGAATCCATACAACTTTTGTTTTGTTCTTCCATTTCTTCTTTCCGAACCTTTTTTGAATTCTTCGTTCGTTAGTTTTCTTTATTTCCTCGCTTTATTCATTCACATTCAATTCACAGGCAAAGACGAAACCGAAGAATTTCTATTGGAATCTCTATCTAAGTTCACAATAGTAGGGCGTATCTTTAGTTGATATATAACTAGCAATATCTAATATCACATATACATGTCCTTCTTCCATAACGTAAACCAACTATTCATATCTTAGATTCAAACTCTTAAAGTAAATCGTATTCTAGAGATCCCAATTCTGTCCCCCTCTCCCAATCACCCCATTTTTTATGAATCTCATTTTTTGTAAATTCTGCTATTTCTTTTATTTATCATTATCTAACATGGCTACAATCGAAATAGCAGAATTCATTCGATCGAATCATTGCAGAGAAATAAATATAAGTATTTGATTGCGGTAAGGTCATTCAATTTTTGAATATTTTCTTTTGGTCAATCATTGAATTGAATAAAATCAACTGAAATGGGAATCGTTCTATAAAGCATCTTTCTTTTCTTTTTTTTAATCACACACCGTGTAAATAGTGATACTATTATACTATAGAATTCGTATTCAAATCATGACTCCTGGGAATTGAATGAACAAAATAATAGAATGAGAATATTCATTCGCGGGGAGTATGATATAATAAAGCCAAACATGAATTTGAATTTTAGGAAAAAGATCTTTTAGATCTCTTTCCTTTTTTTACAATTCCCCAATATCTTAATTTTTTTCTATGACTCTTGGTCGTATATCCCGTATTTGTCTATTCCTATTTGTATATTGATGTTTCCTAAGTCGATTATCGTGAGTTACGCATACATTGCGTTATTCTAAGCTAAAAAAAAGAGACTATTTCGAAAACTAGTCAATGATGGCCCTCCATAGATTCGCCTATATAAGCCGCCGCTAAAGTTGCAAAAATAAGAGCTTGAATACCGCTTGTAAATAATCCAAGGAACATGACAGGTATAGGAACCACTAAAGGTACTAAAGAAACGAGAACAACAACTACTAATTCATCAGCCAATATATTCCCGAAAAGTCGAAAGCTAAGTGATAAAGGTTTTGTGAAATCTTCTAAAATGTTAATGGGTAAAAGAATTGGAGTCGGTTGAATGTATTTACTGAAATAACCTAATCCCTTTTTAGAAAGACCTGCATAGAAATATGCTACTGACGTGAGCAAAGCTAAAGCAACAGTAGTATTTATATCATTCGTAGGTGAAGTTAACTCCCCATGGGGTAACTGTATTATTTTCCAAGGTAAAAGAGCACCTGACCAATTAGAAACAAAAATAAATAGAAACATAGTTCCAATAAAGGGAACCCATGGACCATATTCTTCTCCAATCTGAGTTTTGCTCACGTCTCGAATGAATTCAAGGACATATTCGAAGAAATTTTGACCGGCAGTCGGAATGGTTTGTGGATTCCGAATAGCTATAAGGGCTGAACCTAATAAGATAGCAATTACAACCCAAGAAGTCATAAGTACTTGGGCATGGACTTGGAAACCTCCTATTTGCCAATAGAAATGTTGGCCTACTTCCACACCGGATATATCGTATAACCCTTTTAGTGTGTTGATGGAACATGCTATAACATTCATATTGCCCTCTGACAAAAATCGAACTTTAAAAAGAATTATTTTGATTCAACCCTCTCCTTTTCGACTTGTATACTTTAATTCTAATTATCTATTTTGAATACCCGCAAATCACATAATATCCACAGTTTTTTTTATTTCTTTTCTTTTGTGCGATTCAAGAAGAGTAACCGATTCCATAAATCTATGTAGTTACCAAAATAATTTATTTATCTTATTATTAATCAAGGATTTCGTATATAGCTAGAACGACCCTCACAAATTGCAAATACTAATTTGTTAAGAATTAATCGGATTGAAGCTATAGCGTCATCGTTTGCTGGAATCGAAATATCTGCAAGATCGGGGTCACAATTTGTATCGATTAAACAAATTGTTGAAATTCCCAAAGTGATACATTCTCTAAGAACCGTATATTCTTCTTGCGGATCAACGATGATTACAATATCAGGTACCCCCGTCATATATTTAATCCCGCCCGGATACGTTTGCAAACGTGATAATTGTCTCTTCAAGATAACGGCATCTCTTTTGGGAAGACGGTTGAGTCTCCCCGTCTTTTGTTCTGTTCTCAAATCTCTGAACTTATGAAGTCTCGTTTCTGTAGTAGACCAATTCGTTAACATACCACCGAGCCATTTTTTATTAACATAATGACAACGGGCCCTTATTGCAGCTCATGCTACTAAATCCGCTACTTCATTTTTGGTACCAACAATTAAGAATTGTTTTCCCCTACGTGCTGCATCAAAAACTAAATCACAAGCTTCTGATAAAAAACGAATAGTTCGAGTAAGATTTGTAATATGAATACCTTTATGTTTTGCCGAGATATAAGGTGCCATTCTAGGATTCCATTTCCTAGTACCATGACCAAAATGAATTCCTGCTTTCATCATCTCTTCCAAATTGATATTCCAATATCTTCTTTCCATTTCTCCCCATACTTCCTCTTTTTTTTTATAAAAAAAGAGACGAAGTGCCCTGAAATAAATAATTGTTCCGATGGAACCTTTTCTTCTACCAGAGATTGGTCATTGATATACGATCCAGGCCATTCATTACTTTCTATTCGTTATTATCTTTCTTTTCTTACCATTAAGAAATCAAAAGATCACAAATAGTTAAAAGTGAAAAGAATCCGCTCCTTAGGACTCATTAAATCTTCGAAATGAATGTTCTGATGTATCATGTAAAGTCTTTGAAATGAAAAAGTCAAATAATTCTCTGTGGTGTAAGAAAATATCTCTCATCCCCCCCGAATAAATTCTTTTTTTGTGTTTCCAAAAGAATATTGTTATTCTGCCGTGAACAATGCACTAATCCTTTGAATCCGGTACCAACGGGTATCATCCCCCCCAGAACAACGTTCTCTTTCAGGCCTTTCAACCAATCGATACGACCCCGGAGAGCTGCTTTTGCTAAAACTCGAGCGGTTTCTTGAAAACTTGCTTCAGATATAAAACTTTGAGTATTCAGAGATGCTCTCGTTATTCCCAATAAGATAGCTCGATAACGGATCGCTTCTTCCAAAGCACGCCCCGTTCGTTCCGCTTGTAACAATCCAATAAGTTCGCCGGGTAAAAAAACATTAGACATTCCATCTTCTGAAACCAACACTTTTGATGTTATTTGACGTACAATAATTTCGATATGTCTATTATGGATTTGCACCCCCTGGGATCGATAAACCTTTTGAATCTTATTAACCAAAGAGATACGACTTTGCACTATAGTTAGCTCAGCACCAATTAAGAATCCCCAAGGAATTCCAAGAATTCTTGTTATACGCGTGTTCCAACCCTCAACTCTCTTTTCTAGGTTCATCGATATTGAATCAATCGAACGCACTTCTAACACTTGTTCCACTTTTGGAAGACCCTGCGTTATATCACCAGATCTCGATTTTTCATATATAAATGTAACTAATGTATCTCCTTCAGAAAGGATTTCTCCATAATGCCCATGAACAGTTGCTCCTGGAGTAGCCAAATACGGCTTAGCTGATCTTATTACTACAGAGCCAACTTGAACAATTAAAACTTGACCTGATTTTAGGTGTGGTCCATTTGTGGCTATACATAAATTTTCACAAATAAACTGCCCAAGACTAATTATTGTAGACATT